ATATAAAAATGTCTGCCCCCCCAAAAAACCCCAAAAATTCTACTATTAAAAAATTATACTACTAAATTTAAGTAGTAATATACTTATACTTAAATCTTAATTAAATCTTAATATTACTAAGATTAATTAACATTCCTATATTTATATATTATACCAGAAATCTTTTCTATTTCTATAATAAATAATACTAAATATTATTCTATTTAGTATTTCGTTTATTTATTTTATTAGTTAATTTATTTTTTTTTTTTAATATATAGAATTTTTCTATATATTAATATTCTCTATATTAATATTTAATATTATTTACTATTAATATTTACTTACTATAATTAGTATTTATATAATTAGTATTTATTATTATTATCTATTTATTATTATATAAATAAAAATAAATTAAATAAAAATAAATATTTCTAATATATTTTCTATTTCTAATATTTATAGAAAATAAATACAGAAATAGATTATTATTTCGAAATAATTCTTATATCAATTCTAATATTCTTATATAAATTTATAAATTCTAAATAATTAGAAATTCTAAATAAAAAATAGAAAAGAAATTCGAAAATAAATATAGAAATAGAAAATTTTCTATAATTTCTAGAAATAAACTATATTCTATAATAAATAAAAATAGATATGATAATTATATACTTATTATACTTATTAGTTATACTTATTAGTTATACTTAGTAGAATTCTCGAATTTTCTATTTATATACTCTAATTTATAAAATTTCTATTTCTAAAATTCTATCTATTTTTTTGTATCGAAAATATAGAGAATTCTATGTACTAAAATTCTATGTAATTCTATATCTATATATAGAATATTAATTTCGATGGAATTTCTACAAAATATATAGAATTTATTCTATCTAATTTCTAGAATTTATTCTATATCTATATAATTTGAATCTATATAATTTGATAATTTCAAATATTATTTCGAAAATTATATAAAATATTTTATTTTACATTTTATTTTATAATATAAGTATAAGATTTTATCTTTCTATACATTTTCTAGTTCGAATTACTAATAGATTCGAATTAATAGATTCATTTAGAATTCTCATGTCGAATTCGAATATAATAATTAATAGAATAATTAATAGAATAATTAAAATAATTATTAATTTTTTTTATCCCATTAGACTTCATTTCAAAGTTAATTCCATTTACAAATTCAAAAAAAGGTTGACCCCTCCCTCGAATTTTTTGTTTTCTTTATTTGTATTTTGCATTTTGGTAATTTCGATTTATATTCAATTTGAATATCTTTCGCAATCTGAAAGAGTTCAGGGGAGGGGTCATTTTCATTTTTGTATCTAGAACAAATAGTTTCAAGAGATGAGAGAATTAAGGATACCTACTAGGAAGACTAATCCAATCCATAATGATGTACCGGAAAATACAACATTTTTGTTACTCGACCAACCATCAGGAGAAGAAAAAACAACGGGTACACTAATCAGTAAGATTGATGAAGTAGCAATTAATGCAAAAACAGCCAGTTGGAAAGCAATAGTCATGTTTCTAATCCTCCAAGCTACCAACAAAAGAACTATACCATTTGATCCCTCTATTAACCAAAAAAAAATGCATCATGGGGGGATTGTGCCATGAATTCATTGATTCTATATGACGTATTACTACCCCTTTCCTATTTTGTTTATTTGAACATGGCGTTGAGAATAGTTTTATACTTCACAAATAGTCATACTAGACCTGGCCCACATCTATCTATATATATCTATATATATTACAAATATATAAATAGACTTATCGACTCACACCTACTTTCTTTCTATAGTACAGTGATGGTATCAACTCCTATGTCCATTTCTATTCGTCGAAAAAAAAAAAAATAGTAAAATAGAAATTATCTTTCGGAGAGATGGCCGAGTGGTTGATAGCTCCGGTCTTGAAAACCGGTATAGTTTGTAAAGAACTATCGAGGGTTCGAATCCCTCTCTCTCCTTTTCTCGATAAAAAAAATTTATGTGTTTAATCAAAATGGCTCGGCTATCCCACCTAGCCGAGCCAGAAAAACAAAGAGATTCGATTTAAATGAGTTGAAAAGAAAGGAAAAAAGAATACTTTTTTTTAAGTAGGAATTAATCCACCCAATCCATATGGATTATAGAATCAAATCGATTCCCACTTTAAGTATTGGATTGCGTGTCTCAGTTAATTAAGAGGAGTCATGGAGAGAACGGGTTCAAAATCACGATCAATTCCTTTTTCAAATCCTGCTGCAGCTGCGCGAGCCCTCCCCGCATGCCATAAATGACCTACGAATAGGAAGAAACCTAGAACAAAATGAGAGGTAGCTAACCAACTTCTAGGAGAGACATAATTGACTGCATTGATCTCGGTAGCTACGCCACCTACAGAATTTAATGAACCTAAAGGCGCATGGGTCATATATTCCGCGGAACGGCGTTCCTGCCAAGGTTGTATGTCTTTTTTCAACCTACTCAAGTCCAAA